ACAGATGGTATTCAAATAAAAATATTGTTTCCTTTCTGTTGGCACAAATTGAAACTACGACCCTCTCAGAAAGATCTAATGAAAATGAAAAAAAATGATTTTTGTTTTTTAACAATTTGGGGAATGGAAACAGAACTTCCTTTTGGTCAACCCCGAAAACGTCCTTCCCTTTTGAAACCTATTTTAAAGGAATTAAAAAAAAAAATTGTTAAATGGAAAAAGAAGTATTTTCCAGTTCTAACCGTTTTTAAAGAAAAAACAAAATTACTTGGAAAAGTTTCAAAAGAAATCAAAAAAAAAAAATGGGTTATCGAAGGTGTTATTTTTATAAAAAAAATAATAAAAGAATTTTCAAAAGTAAATCCAATTCTATTATTTAGATTAAGAGAAGTATATAAATTAAGCGAAATTAAAGAAGAAAAAGATTCCATGATAAGCAATCAGATAATTCACGAATCATTTAATCAAATTGCATCTCCGAGTTCGTCAAATTATTCATTGACGGAAAAAAAAACGAAGGATCTCGCTGATAGAACAAGTAAAATTCGAAATCAAATAAAAAGAATCTCAAAAGAGAAAAAAAAAGTAACTCCAAGAATAAATAATCTTAGTCCTAACAAAACAAATTCTAATGCTAAAAGATTCGAAAAATGGCAAATATTAAAAAGAAGAAATGTTCGATTAATCTATAAATTCCCCCCTTTTTTAAAAATTTTCATTGAAAAAATCTACACAGATCTATTTTTATCTATCATTAATATTCCCAGAATAAATACAAAACTTTTTCTTAAAGTAACAAAAAAAATTATTGATAAATCGATTTACAATAATGAAAGAAAACAAGAAAGAATTAATAAAAAAAAGAAAACTCCAATTACATTTATTTCGACTATAAAAAAGCCATTTGATAATATTAGTAATATTAAAGAAAATTCACATATTTTTTATGACTTATCCTACGTGTCACAAGCATATGTATTTTACAAATTATCACAAATTCAAATTAGGAACTCGGTAAGATCTGTTGTTCAATATCAAAGAATCCCCCCTTTTCTTAAGTCTAAAATAAAGGATTCTTTTGAAAGACAAGGAATGATTCATTCGAAATTAGCAAATAAAAAACTTCCAAGCTATGAAACGAATCAATGGAAAAACTGGTTAAAAGGACATTATCAATACCATTTATCTCAGATCGGATGGTCTAGATTAATACCAGAAAAATGGCGAAATAGAGTTCGCCAGCGTTGTATAGTTAAAAAGGAAAATTTAAGCAAACGGCATTCATATGAAAAAGACCAATTGGTTGGTTCCAAAAAAAAATCGGAAGTATATTTATTATCCAATGAAAAAAGTAATTTTCGAAAATATTATAGATATAATCTTTTATCATATAAATTTATTAATTATGATAATAAAACGGAATGTTTTTTTTATAGATTTCCCTTTCAAGAAAATAAGAACCAAGAAATTTATTATACTTATAACAGGCCTAAAAAGGCCTTTTTTGATATACTGAGGAACATCCCTATTCAAAATGATCTAGGACAGGTTGATATTCCATATATGGAAAAATCGGCCGATAGAAAAAACTTTGATTGGAAATTTTTCAATTTTTATCTTAGCCAAAAAGCCGATATTGAGACCTGGATCATTATTGATACCAATAGGAATCAAAATACTCAAATTCCTACTAACAATTCTCAAATAATTTCTAAAAAAAATATTTTTTATCTTATGATTCCAGAAACCAATTCACCAAACCCCCACAAAGGATTTTTTGATTGGATGGGAATGAATGAAAAAATACTAAAGCGCCCCATATCGAATCTGGAATTTTGGCTCTTCCCAGAATTTGTGTTACTTTATAAGGCATATAAAACAAAACCTTGGTTTATACCAAGCAAATTACTTCTTTTAAATTTAAATAGTAGTGAAAATAAAAAGATTAATGAAAAGAAAAAGATTAATTTGTTAATAGCCTCGAATAAAAAGCATCGAAATCAAGAAGAAAAAGAACCCATAAGTCAAGGAGATCGTGGATCCGTTCTCTCACAACAAAAAGATATTGAAGATAATTATGCAAGCTTGGACATAAAAAAGGGGAAAAAGAGAAAACAATACAAAAGCAATACAGAAGCAGAACTAGATTTCTTCCTGAAACGTTATTTGGTTTTTCAATTGAAATGGTGCACAACTTTAAATCAAAGAATGATCAATAATATCAAGGCATATTGTCTTCTGCTTAGACTGATAGATCCAAAAAAAATGACTATAACCTCCATTCAAAAGAGAGAAATAAATTTGGATAGAATGCCGATTCAAAGTAATTTAACTCTTTCAGAATTAATGAAGAGGGGGGTATTGATTGTAGAACCACTTCGTTTGTCTGGAAAAAAAGATGGACAATTTATTATGTACCAAACCGTAGGTATTTCGTTGCTTCATAAGAGTAAGCATCAAATTAATCAAAAATATCAAGAGCAAAGATATGTTTCTAGGACAAATTTGGATGAAACAATTTCACCACATCAAAGAATAAATGAAAATAGAGACAAAAATCATTTTGATTTACTTGTTCCAGAAAATATTTTCTCGTTTAAACGTCGTAGAAAAGCGAGAATTCTAATTTGTTTCAATTCAAAGAATGAAAATTATACATATAGAAATCCAGTATTTTGGAATAGAAAGAACATAAAAAACAGCAGCCGAGTTTCACATGACAATAATTATCTTGATAGAGAGAAAAATCAATTAATGAAATTAAAGTTCTTTCTTTGGCCTAATTATCGATTAGAAGATTTAGCTTGTATGAATCGTTATTGGTTTGATACCAATAATGGCAGTCGTTTCAGTATGTTAAAAATACATCTGTATCCGCGATTGAAATTCTGTGAATAATACAATTTTTCTATATATACCCTAAACCCTATTTCTATATACCCTATATATAATCTATATTAATCTATATATAATATAGGGTATATGAAAGTAAACAAATATACAGATCACGTACTTTTCTTGTCTCACATTTCATTCTAGTATTCAATATGAAATGAATTATGAATAATATCTCAATTAGTTTTCCAAATGAATCAATAGAAACTTATGAATTTTAGGTCTAAATTCTTCGATGCAAAAATGTACCAATCTTTTTCTATTCCTATCTAAATCCAATTTCCAATTCGATTGATTGGTTTGAATTCAGAAAGGAGTTATTTGGATTAAATTATTGTATATACCACATCAAAATTAATGGCATTATTATTACTTATACTTATTACTGATCGGTAAAATCCATATCTGTACAAGGGGAAAGGAGAGTTTTTTATGGTAAAAAATTCAGTAATTTCTATTATTTCTCAAAAAGAAAATAAAGAAAATAGAGGGTCTGTTGAATTTCAAGTATTCAGTTTCACCACTAAGATAAGGAGACTTACTTCACATTTGGAATTGCACAAAAAAGACTTTTCATCTCAGAAAGGTTTGCGAAAAATTTTGGGAAAACGTCAACGACTACTAGCCTATTTGTCAAAAAGAAATAGAGGACGCTATAAAGAATTAATTGATGAGTTGGATATTCGAGAAATAAAAACTCGTTAATTTGAAGCATGATATCATTTGACGAGCTTAGTCTTGATGAGCTTAGTCGTTTAAATTTTGATGAATTTCTTTTTACTTTCAGCAATGCATGGAAGACTGACTCGGGAAAAACTTATGATTACACCAACTACAAGAAACGACCTCATGATAGTCAATATGGGCCCTCACCACCCATCAATGCACGGTGTTCTTCGACTAATCGTTACTCTCGACGGTGAAGATGTTATTGACTGTGAACCTATATTGGGTTATTTACATAGAGGAATGGAAAAAATTGCGGAAAATCGAACAATTATACAATATTTGCCTTATGTAACACGTTGGGATTATTTAGCTACTATGTTTACAGAAGCAATAACCGTAAACGGACCTGAACAGCTAGGCAATATTCAAGTACCTAAAAGGGCTAGCTATATTAGAGCTATTATGCTGGAGTTAAGTCGTATCGCTTCCCATTTGTTATGGCTTGGCCCTTTTATGGCAGATATTGGGGCACAGACCCCCTTTTTCTATATTTTGCGAGAACGAGAATTGATATATGACTTATTCGAAGCTGCTACCGGTATGCGCATGATGCATAATTATTTTCGTATCGGAGGAGTCACTGCTGATCTACCTCATGGCTGGATAGATAAATGTTTAGATTTTTGCGATTATTTTTTAACTGGGGTTGCTGAATATCAAAAGCTTATTACACGAAATCCTATTTTTTTAGAACGAGTTGAAGGCGTAGGTATTATTGGCGGAGAAGAAGCATTAAATTGGGGTTTATCGGGGCCAATGCTACGAGCTTCCGGAATACAATGGGATCTTCGTAAAGTTGATCGTTATGAGTGTTATGACGAATTTAATTGGGAGATTCAATGGCAAAAAGAAGGAGATTCATTAGCTCGTTATTTAGTACGAATCGGCGAAATGACAGAATCCATAAAAATTATCCAACAGGCCCTGGAAGGAATTCCAGGGGGGCCCTATGAGAATTTAGAAAGCCGGCGCTTTGATAGAATAAAAGACCCTGAATGGAATGATTTTGAATATCGATTTATTAGTAAAAAACCTTCTCCAACTTTTGAATTATCCAAGCAAGAACTTTATGTAAGAGTCGAAGCACCAAAAGGAGAATTGGGAATTTTTCTGATCGGAGATCAGAGTGTTTTTCCTTGGAGATGGAAAATCCGACCGCCGGGGTTTATCAACTTGCAAATTCTTCCGCAGTTAGTTAAAAGAATGAAATTGGCTGATATTATGACGATACTAGGTAGTATAGATATCATTATGGGAGAAGTTGATCGTTGAAATGATAATTGATATAACAGAAATAGAAGCTATTCATTCTTTTTTCAGATTGGAATCCTTAAAAGAAGTTTATGGGCTCGTATGGATGCTTGTCCCTATTTTCA